GATGCTGAACAACAAAGTTTGATTTTGGAAAAGCACCATCATTATGGGAATGTACATGCGGTAGAAAAATTACGTCAATCAATCGAGATATGGTATGCCACAAGTGAATATTTGAGACAAGAAATGAATCTTAATTTTAGGATGACTGATCCTTCAAATCCAGTCCATATAATGTCCTATTCTGGAGCTAGAGGAAATGCATCTCAGGTCCACCAATTAGTAGGTATGAGAGGATTAATGTCAGATCCCCAAGGACAAATGATTGATTTACCCATTCAAAGCAATTTACGCGAAGGACTTTCTTTAACGGAATATACAATTTCCTGCTACGGAGCCCGCAAAGGAGTTGTGGATACTGCTGTACGAACGTCAGACGCTGGATACCTCACGCGTAGACTTGTTGAAGTAGTTCAACATATTGTTGTACGTAGAACGGATTGTGGAAGTACCCGAGGTATTTCCGTGAGTCTTCGAAAGGGGATGACGGAAAGAATTTTTATCCAAACGCTAATAGGTCGCGTATTAGCAAACGATGTATATCTAGGTCTACGATGCATTGCTACCAGAAATCAAGATATTGGGATTGGGCTTGTCAATCGATTCATGACCTCTCGGGCGCAGCCAATATATATTCGAACTCCCTTCACTTGCCGAAGTGCATCTTGGATCTGTCGATTATGCTATGGTCGGAGTCCCACTCATGGTGACCTGGTTGAATTGGGAGAAGCAGTAGGTATTATTGCGGGTCAATCCATTGGAGAACCAGGGACTCAACTAACATTAAGAACTTTTCATACCGGTGGAGTATTCACAGGTGGTACTGCGGAACATGTACGAGCTCCTTCTAATGGAAAAATCAAATTCAATGAGGATTTGGTTCATCCCACACGCACACGTCATGGACATCCTGCCTTTCTCTGCTATGTAGACCTATATGTGACTATTGAGAGTCAGGATATTATACATAGTGTGAATATTCCACCAAAAAGTTTTCTTTTGGTTCAAAATGATCAATATGTGGAATCAGAACAAGTGATTGCTGAGATTCGTGCTGGAACATCCACTTTCCATTTTAAAGAGAGGGTTCGAAAACATATTTATTCTGACTCAGAGGGAGAAATGCATTGGAGTACCGGTGTGTACCATGCACCTGAATATACACACGGTAATGTTCATTTCTTACCCAAAACAAGTCATTTATGGATCTTATCGGGGGGTCCGTGCAAATCCAGTCTAGTGCCTTTTTCACTCCACAAGGATCAAGATCAAATGAATGTTCAATTTCTTTCTGTCCAAGAGAGATCCATTTCTGACTTCTCGGTGAATAATAATCGAGTGAGACACAAATTGTTTGGCTCGGATCCCCTGGCGAGAAAAGGGCGAAGGATTTCTGATTATGCAGCAGGATCTGAGCGAGTCATATCCAAAGGTGATGGGGATTTCATATATCCCGCCATTCTCCAAGAGAATTCTTATTTATTGGCGAAGAGGCGAAGAAATAGATTCATCATACCATTCCAATATGATCCGGAACGGGAGAAGGAATTAACGCCTCATTCTAGTACTAGTATCACGGTTGAAATACCCGCAAATGGTATTTTACGTAGAAATAGTATTCTTGCTTATTTCGACGATCCACGATACAGAAGAAGCAGTTCGGGAATTACCAAATATGGCATCATAGAGGTCGATTCAATCGTCAAAAAAGAGGGTCTGATTGAGTATCGAAGACCAAAAGAATCTAGACCGAAATACCAAATGAAAGTAGATCGATTTTTTGTCATTCCCGAAGAAGTCCATATCTTGCCCGGGTCTTCATCCATAATGGTACGGAACAATAGTATCATTGGAGTAGATACACGAATTACGTTTAATACAAGAAGCCAAATAGGTGGATTGGTCCGAATAGAAAAAAAAAAAAAAAAGATTGAACTGAAAATCTTTTCTGGAGGTATCCATTTTCCTGGAGAAACAGATAAGATATCCCGCCACATTGGCATCTTGATACCACCAGGAGCAAGAAAAAAAATGGATAAGGGATCAAAGGGGAAAAATTGGGAAGGGAAAAATTGGGTCTATGTCCAACGGATCACACCTATCAAGAAAAAATATTTTGTTTCAGTACGACCCGTAGTGACATATGAAATAGCTGATGGGATAAATCTAGTAACGCTTTTCCCTGGGGATATGTTACAGGAAAAGGATAATTTGCGACTCCAAGTTGTCAATTATATCCTTTATGGGGATGGCAAACCAATTCGAGGAATTTCCCATACAAGTATTCAATTGGTTCGTACTTGTTTAGTATTGAATTGGGACCAAGACAGAAAAGGTTCTATAGAAAAGGTTCAGGCTTCTTCTGCTGAAGTAAGGGCAAATGATCTGATTCGATATTTCATAAGAATTGAATTGGTGAAGTCTCCTATTTTGTATACCGGAAAGAGGAATGATAGACCAGGTTCAGTGATTCCTGATACTGAGTCATATTGCGCCAATACCAATCTTTTTTCTTCCAAGGTTAAAATTCAATCACTTAGTCAACATCAAGGAACCGTTCGTACATTTCTTAATAGAAATAAAGAAGGCCAATCTCTTATAGTTTTTTCATCATCTAATTGTTCTCGTATCAATGTTTCGAAATATCACAATGTGACCAAAGAATCAATTAAAGAAAAAGAGGATACCCCGATTCCAATTCTTAATTTGTTGGGTCCCTTAGGTACTGTACCTAAAATTCATAATTTTTCCCCATCTTATCATTCAATAACTCATAATGAGATCTTGTTAAATAAATATTTAATACTGGATAATAATAATCCAAAACAGACTTTCCAACTACTTAAGTATTATTTAGTGGACGAAAACGGGAGAATCTCTAATGCAAATCCATGCAGTGACATCATTTTTAATCTATTTGGTTCGTGCTTTCTCCCTCACGATTATTGTGAGGAGACATCCACAACCAGAATAATGAGCCTCGGACAGTTTATTTGTGAAAATGTATGTCTATCCAAACACGGAACACGCATAAAATCTGGTCAAGTTATAATGGTTTATCTTGACTCTTTCATAATAAGATCAGCTAAACCCTATTTGGCGACCCGAGGAGCAACCGTTCATGGTGATTATGGAGAAATCTTTTACGAAGGAGATACATTAGTTACATTTATATATGAAAAATCGAGATCTGGTGATATAACTCACGGCCTTCCAAAGGTTGAACAAGTGTTAGAAGTTCGTTCGATTGATTCAATATCGATGAACCTAGAAAAAAGGGTTGAAGGTTGGAACGAACATATAACAGGAATTCTTGGAATTCCTTGGGGATTCCTGATTGGTGCTGAACTCACCATAGCGCAAAGTCGTATTTCTTTGGTTAATAAGATCCAAAAGGTTTATCGATCCCAGGGGGTACAGATTCATAATAAGCATATAGAGATTATTGTACGACAAATAACATCAAAAGTGTTGGTTTCAGAAGATGGAATGTCTAATGTTTTTTCACCCGGGGAACTAATCGGATTGTTGCGAGCAGAACGAGCAGGTCGTGCTTTGGAAGAGGCTATTTGTTACCGAGCCGTCTTATTGGGAATAACGAGAGCATCTCTGAATACTCAAAGTTTCATATCAGAAGCTAGTTTTCAGGAAACCGCTCGAGTTTTAGCAAAAGCCGCTCTCCGGGGTCGTATTGATTGGTTGAAAGGTCTGAAAGAGAATGTTGTTCTGGGGGGGATGATACCCGTTGGTACCGGATTCAAACGATTCGTTCACCGTTCAAGGGAATACAACAACATTCCTTTGGAAATACAAAAGAAGAATTTTTTCGGGGGGGAAATGAGAGATATTCTGTTCCACCACAGAGAATTATTTTGTTCTTGCATCCCAGAGCCAAAGAGTTTCCATAATACATCAGAACAACCATTCTATGCTATGGGATCTAATCCAATCGTTCATAAGAGCGGATTCATTATTAGCTAAGCTAATAGCTAATATAATGGTCATTTGTTAATAAAGAGAATATCGAAACCAAGGGTAAAGGAATTCATAATGAAGCTTGGACCGTGTATCAACGGTTAACCCGCGGTAGAAGGTTCCATTGGAACAATTATTTATTTCAGGGTACCTCGTCTCTTTTTTTTAGAGGAAGTGTGGGGATAAATGACAAGAAGATATTGGAACATCAATTTGGAAGAGATGATGGAAGCGGGGGTTCATTTTGGTCATGGTACTAGGAAATGGAATCCTAGAATGGCACCTTACATCTCTGCAAAGCGTAAAGGTATTCATATTACAAATCTTACGAGAACTGCTCGTTTTTTATCAGAAGCCTGTGATTTAGTTTTTGACGCAGCAAGTAGAGGAAAACACTTCCTAATAGTTGGTACGAAAGATAAGGCAGCTGATTCGGTAGCATCAGCTGCAATAAGGGCTCGGTGTCATTATGTCAATAAAAAATGGCTCGGTGGTATGTCAACGAATTGGTCCACTACGGAAACGAGGCTTCAGAAGTTCAGGGACTTGAGAGTGAGAGCCGAGATGGGGCAACTCAGTCGTCTCCCGAAACGGGATGCAGCAATATTGAAGAGACAATTATCTCACTTTCAAACATATCTGGGCGGTATCAAATATATGACGGGGTTACCCGATATTGTAATCATCATTGATCAGCAAGAAGAATATACGGCCCTTCGAGAATGCGTCACTTTGGGTATTCCAACTATTTGTTTAATCGATACAAATTGTGATCCAGATCTCGCAGATATTCCGATTCCAGCCAACGATGACGCTATAGCTTCCATCCGATTGATTCTTAACAAATTAGTATCCGCAATTTGTCAGGGACGTTCTAGCTATATAAGAAGTCGTTGATTAATAATAAGATAAGTCAATTACTTCGCTTCGGGAAACCCAGAGATTCATTGAATCGGTTATTCTTACTATTCCTGAATGTGAAAAAGGAGATTTTCATTGCCGGGGATATATTACGTGATTAATTCATTAATTAATATCTGAAATATATGGTTAAGTTAAATTAGTATAAATGGTTGAATCAAAATAATTCCTTCTTAAGTTCCATTTCTGTCAGAGGGTAATATGAATGTTCTACCATGTTCCATCAACGCACTAAAGGGGTTATACGAGATATCCGGCGTGGAAGTAGGCCAACATTTCTATTGGCAAATAGGGGGTTTCCAAGTGCATGCCCAAGTACTTATAACTTCCTGGGTCGTAATTGCTATCTTATTAGGTTCAGCCGCTATAGCCGTTCGGAATCCACAAACTATCCCGACCAACGGTCAGAATTTTTTCGAATATGTTCTTGAATTCATTCGAGACGTGAGCAAAACTCAAATTGGAGAAGAAGAATATGGTCCTTGGGTTCCTTTTATTGGAACTCTGTTCCTATTTATTTTTGTTTCTAACTGGTCAGGTGCTCTTTTACCTTGGAGAATCATACAGTTACCTCATGGGGAGTTAGCTGCACCCACGAATGATATAAATACTACTGTTGCTTTAGCTTTACCCACGTCAGTGGCATATTTCTATGCAGGCCTTACTAAAAAGGGATTGGGTTATTTCGGTAAATATATTCAACCAACTCCAATACTTTTACCAATTAATGTCTTAGAAGATTTCACAAAACCTTTATCACTTAGTTTTCGACTTTTCGGGAATATATTGGCCGATGAATTAGTAGTTGTTGTTCTTGTTTCTTTAGTACCTTTAGTGATTCCTATACCTGTTATGTTCCTCGGATTATTCACAAGCGGTATTCAAGCTCTCATTTTTGCAACCTTAGCCGCGGCTTATATAGGTGAATCCATGGAAGGTCATCATTGAGTACAAATAAGAAATAAGAAAATAATGCTTTGTTTGAATTTCAAAGTTCAAAGAGCCGCTTTTTCTTTTTTAATTTCAATCAATTCAAAATGAAGCCCATGAATCTTATTCCAATAAAATAATTAATTCATGGGTAGCTCAAGATACCCGCTTGAGGAAATGATTGATATATCAATCTATATTTATGATATGTATGATATAGAGTAGGAACAGATATATATGTACGATATTAATATTTATTATATTACGTATTACACTACGGAATTGTAAAAAAAGGGGGGAGATTCCCAATTTTTCCTAAGATCCCCCTTTTTTCCTATTCATGTCATACATCGCCTTTATTTGCCCAGTCAATTACGAAGATTCATAATTTGGATAATAAATAATTGTTATCCGTTTGGGACGCGCGACGAAACAACAAGAACTATGTTCTGCGGAACCGTTGCTATTTCATTCCATTCTATTCAACAATTGACCAAAATTGGAATTAAGAGGAGTTGGATCAATCAATCAAATCTTGATATGGGATGATTCGCTTTGATGAATCTCTTCGTTTGTATCCATGTGAGATAATGACAAAGACAAGAAAGAGTTCACGAATCAGATGAAAAATTCAGTAGGTTAGGTGGGCCGAGCTACATAGCCGTAGCTACATATTATATGTGAACTCCGGTGTATGCTTAGAAGGAGGATTCCAGGGTCCGATCCGATTCAATAGAAATAAGATGGCGATGGTTTACATTATGGAAGAAAACATGTATATGTGATAGTAGATATTCATATATATGGACTACCCATCTATATTATTTCATTCCCCATCAACTTTCTATTATATAGATATAGATTCCACTTTAATAGATATAGATTCCACTTTATTTATATGGATTACGATATATAAGCTCTTCCCTTTTTCGTCTGTGACTTTATTGTATATGTGGATTGAATATGAAGTTAAGCCTATGAATGCATATAGAGAAGATGAAGGAGGGAGGAATTGAAAGAATGGGTTCGGAACAAAGAAATAGAAGAACTAATATGGATTTTCAAAGACTTGGATAGTGAATAAAAACGAGATATTGAAGTAGTTCTGATGATTCAGTAATATCAAATATCATCACATCACTTCTTAACTCAAATTGGGTTCGGAGTTCTTAGTTTAGTTGTATGGATCTTAGTGATGGAATATGAAATAATAAGTAATGTAACTAATTAATATATAATATAAATATATAACATTAATAATAACATTAATTATATATAAGAATTCATTGGTTTATTTGATTATATCATTAACCATTTTTTCATTTTTTGTTGTGAGGAGCTTACCATGAATCCCCTAATTTCTGCTGCTTCCGTTATTGCTGCTGGATTGGCCGTAGGACTTGCTTCTATTGGACCCGGAGTCGGTCAAGGTACTGCTGCGGGCCAAGCCGTAGAAGGTATTGCTAGACAACCAGAAGCAGAGGGTAAAATACGAGGTACTTTATTGCTTAGTCTGGCTTTTATGGAAGCTTTAACAATTTACGGGCTGGTCGTGGCATTAGCACTTTTATTTGCTAATCCCTTTGTGTAATCCTAGAAACGTGAAAATGTGAAAAATACGTACTTCTTTTCTTGCTTTGGCCCTGCCACTTCGCTTCTTCAAATTATATCAACTCA